CCAAATTTCATTCCAATCAAATGATCCGCAGCTGTCAATATATCTCGCGGTAACAAAAATGTATTGTTCTGAGGTATATCAAGATTCAGCCTTCGGTTAATATTTCGTCGACCAATCCCTCCTAATTCACATCTTTGTTGAAAAAATTTTTTTTGTAATTCCGTACATAAAGATTCAGGAAATACAGGATCTCCGCCTACACAAGCAAATTGGCGATAAAACTCCAAAATGGCATTTTCTTTTGACCCGATTTTTTTTTCCTCCTTTTCATTCAGGAAAGACAAGAAAATTTCAGGGTAGCAAACGTTCTCTAGAATTTCGCTTAAATTCGAACCCATAGCTGATGATAGAACTAGAATAGATATTTTCTGTTTCCTACTTACACGAGCCCATATCCTTGCTTTTCGATCAATCTCTAACTCTAATCTTCCTCCCCAATCTGATATTATGGTGCCGGTATAGACCGAAATTCCGTTATGGTCCAATTCTGACCGATAATAGATACCTGGGCTTTGCAATATTTGATTGATTACAATTCTATATATTCCATTTACTATAGAAGTTCCCAGGGAATTCATTAGAGGAATGTTTCCAATAAAAATTATTTGTTCTTGGATATCCCTACAGTTTTTCCAAATTAATCCCGCGGATATATATAATTCAGAGGAATGTGTAAGTGATTCATATACAGCATCGTTTTCTTTTATCGAGGGTTCGACCAATTGATATGTTTCCACAAATAATTGAAATTCAATTTCTTGATCTGTATCTTCAATTTTGGGAAACTTAAAAAGTTCTTCTGTTAAGCCCCGATCAATGAATCGACAAAACCCTTCAAATTGTATTTGATTCAATCCGGGTAGTGTAGACATTCCTTCATTTCCAACCCCAAGCATTTTCAATTTCCCCATTTCATTTATTTTATAGAAAATATCCCACGCTGTCATTCTTCATCGAATCACATGAATATATTTAGCAATAATGGAATTTCGGTTCTTTTTACTTTACTGAATCACATGAAATTTTACCTAACTTCGTCTATGAAATACCTATTATGAAAAGAGGAATAAATATAATTTTATACGCAAATTGGAATTTTTTTGTAATAAAACAAACCAATCTAATCTATCTAACTTCTAATATAAATCGACACAAATTTATAAAATTCACCTAGACTTCGGGGGTTTTTTAAGAATTACGATTCTCAAAACAAAAATTGAATTCGGAATTTGCTCGGCTCGATGAGATAAAGATAGAATCTAATAAGCAGAAACAATATAGTATTGATTTTTTAGCACTTCCTTTTTCAATTGTTCGAAAACGAATTCACAAAGCAGAGAGATATTTTTACCTCTTTTTTTTAGAATTTGAGAATACGATTGCAGTGCGTAAAAAGACTAGGATTTATTAAACATGCATAGATCTAACCCCAACTATAGCTATCTATGTCTCTTACTTTATTGCAGTAATATTTTTTCGGGACAGCGCGTATGTCGTGTTAATTTCTTTTTTCTATTCAGCATCAATTCAATCAATCTATTCTATTTAATTTAATAAAAAATTGGCCCAAAAATGGACGCACGAGAATTTCTTTCAAATTCCCTAGAATATTAGGTATGATATAAGAATAAGATACCCGATTCTATAATATCTGTGTAAGAATAAAAATTTATGTTCTGGGGTTGACATATATTCACCGTTGCTGTTATAATTTCAATTATAATTGAAATTGAATTGAGAAGGATTCTTTTTCAATAAAAAAACCAATATTCATCGGTTATGTATCAATTTTGATTTTTTTATTTCATTAAGAAAAAACCATTTTCGATTCATATTTAGGAATTTGTAGTTAATGGTTGCGCTTTGTCCCGAGATTATTTTTGCTTTTGTGACTGAAAGCTATACGTTTTTCAATAGAAAAGGGAGGAGATCCCTTTGAAAAAGGGGATTACAGAAAATGGAATTTAAGATAGAAACACATCAAAAAAAGAAGTTTAGAACTCCGTCCCTTTTTTGTTTGGTTTTTTGAAGGGAGGGGTATTCTCATATATTTTTTTGTATTATTTTGGCGATATGGCCGAGTGGTAAGGCGGGGGACTGCAAATCCTTTTTCCCCAGTTCAAATCCGGGTGTCGCCTGATCGACAAGAGAATTGAAATAAATAGTTTATTCCGTTTTGTTGATCGAGGAAGCAAGTGCGGCAAAAGGACTTTTGAGACTTGTTTGATGCAAAATTCTAAGCATCAGTAGGTTTGTTCTCTAAAATAAAATGCTTCAAATCTTTTTGTCTCGAATTCAACGAAAAATTCATTTATTTATAGTAGTGAAAGGGAATCGAAATGATAGTCCTTTTACTCCACTACTACTGTACTGTAGTAGTGGTCTACAGATTGGGTTGGGTCTTTAATAAGAATGGATAGGTCGGACGGGAAATATAATTCCATTTTTTGTCGGGGGGTTTGAAGAAAAGCCTTGTATACAGACTTATGTAAAGTATATGAACACTTCTGCATTATTAGTTAGATTAATAATCTAATTAGATTTCTTTTTTATTATTAATTTGTTTATTTTTTATATTTCAAATTATTCCTTTTCGGTAAGCTCTAGTGAAAGACTTTCAGAGGCTGTTTTCCTATTGTTTTTTGTTTTAGAGAAGAAATCGGGAGACGATAAGGATTAGATCAAATGCAAATAAGAGAAGAGTATAAAAAAAATCAATCTTGATTCTATATTTTTGAAATTTAACTTAATGAAATGGGGCAAACTAAAACATAGATCTTTTTCTTACTACCTGTTAGTAAGATTCATTCCCTTAATACTTCCAAAGATATCTCTGGATATTTTTTATTTATGCATAATATTTGCATAATATTTTTTTTTTTTTCAATTCTACTAGAAATCAGATAAGAACTTGTTAGATGTTATAATTGGATTTATTGAATTGTTTCATCAATTATGTTATCCAGGAATCTTTTTTTGACTCTGTACCAGCGATTCCACTATTATTATAAAATTTTTAGTGAAAATTAAATAAGAAAAGAATACAAGAAAAATTAGTAAACAATAATGAAATAATTCCTTCATATTGATAGCGATAGGAGACAAAATTTACATGGATATAGTAAGTCTTGCTTGGGCTGCTTTAATGGTAGTTTTTACATTTTCCCTTTCCCTTGTAGTATGGGGAAGAAGTGGACTCTAAGGGTACTATTAATTGAGTTAAGGGATCAAACTGTATCAATTGTTTTATAGCTGGGTTCTGCAATTTTTTAACGATTGAATTTAGTTATTTGATTAATACTAATTAATTAAATGCAATTATATCTGCATTTTTTAATTCTACTGTATTCCAGTGGTGGAATGTATTCTATGTATAATGTATAATATTGAAAATACTCTTTCAATCAAACAAATATTTGAATTGTAACCATCTTCGTATTTTGAAAGTCAAGGGAATACAAATAATGGGAAATGGATTCCCATTACAACCAAATTGTTTCTAAATAGAATTCGTGGAACCCCCGGATCATCTGTCAATTATTTAATCAATTCATTTTTTGGAATGCTAAAATACTATATTTATAATATAAGAAATATCCTACCAAATATCATACCGAATATGATACCGGGAAGAATCAGAAATAGAAAAATTCTATATCGATATATATCCATCTATAGATATAGATTAATATGAAAATAAATATTTATAGGTATAGGTAGATGGATTGGTACATATTAAACCCTTTTATTTTTTCAAATCAATAAAACATAGAGTCAAGCTTTATAGACTACCATAATAGATAGTATAGTCGAAAGAAATAGATTTGATTTCTTTCGACTATATGGATTTCATAAAATTTTGCTGATTGTAGTCTTATCATTTCATTTAAAACTAAGACCCGAAATTGAAATCCTTTTTTCATTTTTTTTATTCAATCATTATCAATCATTGCATTGATAAGAAATCAGAAGTCATTTTTAAGTAAAATTAGTCACTTTGACTTACCGTTTTTACGTAAATTATAAGTAAAAAGGCAGTAGGAACTAGAATGAAGAGTGCGGTAGCTATAAATGCGAGAATATTTACTTCCATAATCTCTATGTTTTCTTTCTCTTTAATTTCTAAAAAAATTAATACTTCGGGATTTAATCCCATATAAATGTTCAATCTTTCGGCGGTAAATTCAATGGTATCAATTTTATCTCGATGATATCAAATCGAATCAATATCACGAATAACAATATCTGAGCTATCAAATCGATTCATAGTCGAGAATTAAATAGTATAACATAGGAAGATCTTTTATCCATACCAAATAAAAAAATTTTACTTTCTGATGCAATCAAAAATTCCTTTTTTTATTTCTTTCTTCATCGCAACCTTTACTTTATTATTTATATTATATATTTTATACCTTAAACTAAAAAAGAAATAAAAAAAAAAGGGGGGGATCCCTGTTAGAAATAATATTTTTTTTGATTTTATTTATATCCATCGGGACTGACGGGGCTCGAACCCGTAGCTTCCGCCTTGACAGGGCGGTGCTCTGACCAATTGAACTACAATCCCAGGGAATAAATCGTATAGCATACATATTCTTACAATTTCATTCAAACCCTTTTTTCTATTTGTTCTATTTGATTTGAGATTCAACCGTTGTACTGTAACTGAAATAGGCGGGCTTTTTTATATATTGATTTGATATATTGATTTGATATAAAATATATATATATATGGGTCTGCACTTTAGCGCAGATCGACACGGATTACTCGTAAGCCGTTCGTTATTGCCAAATCAATTGACAAATTAATCATTGAAAAAAAAAAAGAGTCTTTTTTTTTTACTTTAATGGTTTTCCTTAGACTTTATACTTACAGATCCTGTACGGAATTTAGCAAAATCCTAATTCCTAATTTGTAGAAAAAATATGTAATGTAATACAGACGTATCCGAGCACATCGGTCATTTTCATAAAACAACAAATGGTGGATCATCAAC